CGAATCCTCATTACTAATGGAATCCAAATGATCTCTGGATTGATCAGAAGATCCTTTCAGTTGGCTAGAATCCGTTACTTGAACGAAACTGGATCTTGTGGAATCATATTGAATATTTGACGATACATTCCGTACCTTTCTAAAAAACCGATCCTTGTTTACCAACCACACATTGTCTAACCAAATCAAATTCTCTCTCGATACGTTCCTCAAAAAATCCGATTCGTGCGGATTCTTCCCCCAACTAACGAAGAGATCCTGGAGAAATTGCCACAAATGAAATTGAGCACAATTTTGCAAAGAAATAGCCCACTTGTTTCTCGAGAAGAGATGAGAAACATGCTCAATATCATTTGATTGAATAGTTGACCGAGCCCTTTGTTGTTTGAAGAAACCCTCCACTTCAATTGGTATTTTTTCACGAAAAGCGGACATGAGATAAGAAATCCAGTGTTTCACTAAGATTTCGAATAGCGGTCCCGAATTAAAGTTCTATTGCTATTTCGCCCGCCCCTTTCATTTCCGTGCCGGAGGAAATGGGATTCGAACCCATGATACAATCTTCTTGTATGTCGATTTAGCAAACCAATGCCTTAAGCCACTCAGCCATACCTCCAAGTTGTTGATCGGAATGGAATTGGATGTGCCGGGTTTGGTTGGTTGCCCGAAGGGCTATCTGATCCGATCAACTGCCTAAGCCGTAGCGCGCTAGCGCGCGTACTCTTCTTCTATGAGCGAGACTCTATCCAGATCTGCCACTCGTTGGGCGACGCCTTCTTTTCTATGAACAGCCCACCACTGAATGATGAACTTTCCAGTTTTCGCCTCCGACCCGAGAAAAGACACGGTCAAGCCAAGCCCTTACCCGCCTGAATGGAATTCATATCTCCTTCGTCTGGTCGAGAAGGGAGAAAGCCCGGATCACCAGGCTTGCTTAGCTTACAAAGCTAGCTTACTAAGGCGAAGGAATTTGTCGTTGATTGCACGAGTTAGCCAGCAAACCCCCCTGACTCATCTCTCTCTCTATAATAAAAAAAGCCCTTTCTCCTTTTCATAATAATAAGGTAAGCATCCAGCTCTCGATCCAGAGCTACTGCTTCAACAATCAACTGAGCTCAGGAAGTCAGGTTAAGACGTCGACTTATACAGGGGAGATGAAAAAGAATTCCTGTCTTTAGAAGTCAATCCCACTAAACTACACTTGTACGCTTGACATGAAAAGTAGAGGCAAGCGGAGTCAAAGGCCGAGCCTCCACTAGCAAAGGGGGACAGCCATGCCAATCCAAGCAGAGCAAAAGTGCGCCCACTCTACCTTTCTTTCTTTATCTTAGACTTCGTTCTTCAAGGAGACCCATGTGCATTTCCTCTCTTCTGTGCTCTTGAACTCTTGATTCCCTTGTGCCTTTAGTTTAAGTATAGGTCGTCGATTCAATCTATCTTGATGGGATTTTTCCTTCTGTTGAGTAGTATAGAAGGGATTTTTCGAGTAGGTAGCGACAAGACTAGTAGTATCGACAAGAGGCTACATCAATAGCTGAAACTTTTTTTCGGGTCGGGTAGGGTAGGCTTGGAGTCAGAAGTCCTATTTTTTTCCCAATCTGTCACTTGCTCGTCCCTCTCTCATGAAAATGATCTCTCCTCTCTCGGCGGCTTTGACTCATGTCTATAGCCAGTTGCTAAGACGATTCCCATTCAAGCATTCTCATTCAACGATCTATCAATGCTGCCCTTATTCTTTCTTTTTATTTTTTGAATTCCTTTCTTTCTACTAGTTCTTACATAAGCAATTTGCAGGAAGTAAATGAATCCTTCCGAACAACTATAAATAGCTTTAGCATCTTTTTTTTGAGTTGAAAAGGTCTTTATAGAGCTAAGGGGAAGGTTTGGAACCCTAGTAGCAGAATGGAATCAGTTTACCGGGCTGACTTCCATGCCAACACGAGTAGTTTAACTCATCACTACCTCGTAAGGGCGTTGATAATTTTTTTTGCTTTTATTGCTATAAACTTTTGAAAAAGTCTTCAAATAGCCTTTGCATAGTTTACGAATTCTGCTTAGTAGGGACCTAAACACAGGAATTGTTTTTATCAGAGTCAGACCACGCCTTATGACGAAAGGGGGAGAAAGGGCGGATCACCTGTCGATCTGTGATCAACGAAAACTATACCTGAAGAATGGGATAGAGATTGACAAGCACAAAAGCTATATCTCATATCTATTAATTAATCTACGCTCATTGATGAGACGGCGACATAGAGAGAAGAAAGTATACCCTTTGACACCCCCCTTCTCACTTAAAAGTAAAGAAGAGATACAAAGGAATCAAAATTTAGTGGGATTGAGGATGGAATCGAATAGCGAATGCACTTGCGGTTAAGACAGGTCCTGCATCTCCTACCTAATGCAATTGACCGACCCGCCATCTCTTTCCTTCAATAATGCCTTCGCTTCACTTCAAGACGTTATTTACCAATAAGAATTGGAAAAACTACCTTTTTGAATGGAAGAAGGCGAAGGGGTTTTCGAGCGCTGCGGTAATGAGCCGTAAGAAAGATGAGCAGAGCATTCCTTCCGCCGGCCTTGTTAGGAGTAGGGGAGCGTGGTGAGATAGATAGACGTTCAATCCTGCAGCAGCTAGTTGCTCGGCCTTAGTCTTGGGCTGATCTCACACTTCAATCAACCCCTTCGTACTTCGATCCAATCAATCGATCGATCAAGAGGCTAATCTCTTTTTTTTGTTTGGGCCGGTAGCTAAAAGAAAGTCCTCGCTTTCTCTTGAACAAGGGGCATAGCATTAGCTTCAATTGAACAAGCTCAACCTTGAAAAATAAAGGTGGCGAAGAACCGTTGAACGCTTCAACTCGGCCACTGAAGAAGGCGAAGGCTGGGCGAGAGACTAGGCCAACTTACTGCTTACTGCCATGCCATGGTTGAAGCTTTAGGCTCCATAGACGGAATTATGTATTAGGTATTAGGGAGGAGAGGACACCACTCAGCACCTAAGGTGGGGTTCAATGCCTAACAAAAACGGCCAAAAGATAAATAAAGAGAGAAAAAGAGATGTATGGCTGAGGGGAGGAGAGAAAGAACGCATGCATGGAGATTCGAGATGAAAGGACATCGTTGGCTAAGGAAGAATTCAAGGAAGTCCATTACTGAGAGAAATGGTGATTTCGTCTTGCTTGCTGGGAGAGAGGAAGCTTCCGGACCACCTTTTCCAGCCAGATAGCGAGCGATCACTCAGCAATGAACACTAACTGAAAGCGGCCGGGAATGAGTACCTATCCCTTACGGGAATCGAACCCGTGTCTTCGACATGAAAAGACGATGTCCTAACCACTGGACGAAAGGGACCAAAAAGCCATTCTTCATATACCTCAGCTCCGAGAATAGAAGTGGTTCGTTTTGTTTCTATACGCAATTCAAGATTTCGTTTGTGTTCATGTTGGCGATTTCTGAACACTTTTAAAAACTTTTATAGATTCGACCTATGCCCTGAGTGAGGTATAAAGGTTGAAACCCGTTAGCAAGGCTAGGCAACTTCTCGCTACTGTTCTTGTTCGAAAATGCCCTCTTGTTCTTGCTGCTTGGGTCTCCACCGGTTGGCTAGACACAGGCTCTTAGGCAGCTATTGACTCAGCTGAGGCACTGACTTTCGGACAAGAAGAAAATGGCCAACTCGGAATAGAAATAGCCCCATTTCTTTATATTTGGCCCTAGTCAGTTGCACATGAATAGGCTCTTAGATCAAAACCCAATAGCCATGTCATATTCCTCGGGAATTGCCTTTCCTTAAGAAAGGAAGAACTAAAAGCAGCCTTCTCACTACTGAATTAAGTAAGTTTTATCTCGAATAGCATACGTACCACACCAAGACCACCGGGCTGCTTTCCTTGCGATTTGCAGCTTCCGCTCCCCTCTTTGCTTGACTTGGACTAGCTTCCTAGCTTGTTTCAACACTGCTTTTCACCCTTGCTTTCAAGAGGTCTTGTTTAATCCACAGCTTACGTAGCAAGACTTGATTCAGATATACCCCCTTTTTAAGGGGAGAGTCGTTTCAAGGTATTATGGTATTATATGGTGATCAATACAAGAGATTGACCACTATACCTATTGGAAAGAGCGCTTATTCGAGAACAGCCTACTTTCTTACTGATGGCATGGCCCTTTCCTTGAGCTTGATATAGAAGAAAAGACTGAGAAAGTATGGGATGAGAGACCGACCGTAGCAGCAGAAAGAGCTCTCTTTGGAAAGACTGTTTGTTATAGGGCGTGGCGTTAGCAGCACCTGAGAGACAGAAGAGTGCCAACTCTGGTTAGATGGTTGTAGAGGACAGCATTCCCGGGGCTAAAAGCCCAAAGACAGGTTCCAAGATTCCAACTGCTTTGTCGCGATGGATCGGTTCTTCTATTACCACCATTGGGGCACTATGTTAACGACCTACGGCCGGATCTAACTATATGCTTCACGCACGCAATTCCGAAGTGGCCGATCTCCGCATAGTCAAAAGGCTGACTCACACGCTTCCTCTCTTTGAGATGAAGCTTATCGATCTCGTTTGAAAAAAGAACTTCGCCTTACCGAGTTGATAACATCTACACCGGAAACAAGAACTCTACCAACGCTTATTGCCAACAGTTCCTACGTTCACAGCTCTTATTTTTCCAACAGATAGGCCACCGGGATGACAGCCCTAGCCCTGAGAACTCTTATGATGAGGAAATTGCTTACACAAGAAACTGTAAGAGCGGATAGGCAAAATAGGGCTATAAGTAGGCCGTTTGCTATTGCTAGTTGGGCTGCTCGCCTTTATACGGTTTGGCTTCGCTATCGCTCCTATGTAGTGGTCGACCTAAAAAGTGGTATTCCTGCCATACCAGAATGCCTATTATCTATTGCTAGAAGCTTCGCCAGAAGCAAGCAAGATGAGGGTGCTCTGCTTCGTAGACAAGGCTCGTTCCGTACTTGACTTACGAGCTCGTGTAGTACTCGCCCCTATCTCTAAAGGGGCTTATGCACTCCACTCGCTGTCTACTAAACGAGCGTTGGAGCGAGCGAGCGAAGCCTTCAATTTAGTGGCTTCCCCCTCACCCTACTCTTTTCTTTTCGCTTAAGCTCCCCCGGTTTGGGGGATTAATTGATTGGATACCCGAGAACCATAATCTTTCCTAGAAACAGCTTCTACGACGATAGGCATAAAGGCATGATTAGTTCCACAAATCTCACTGCACTGACCATAGTAAACTCCTTCTCGTTGTACCGAAATAGAGGTCTGATTTAAACGACCAGGTACAGCATCACATTTTACACCTAAGGAAGGTACAGCCCAACTATGAGGTACATCAGCAGGTGTTACAATAATACGTAAATGAGTTTTTTCTGGTACAACCACTCTATTGTCCACTTCTAATAAACGTGATTGACCCAATTCTGGATCATCTTCTGGAATCGTATAACTGTCAAAAGTGAGTGACTGTTCATCGGAACTGTTATAGTCCGAATACTCATAAGTCCAATACCATTGATGTCCAATAGCTTTGATAGTAATGGCTGGATCTACTACTACCTCGTCCATTGAATATAAGAGAGCAAATGATGGTATAGCAATGAACATCAGGATGATACTAGGAAATATGGTCCACAGAATCTCGATAGTAGTTCCATGAACAATCCTTTGCGGGATTGGATTTTTTTTATAGTGGAAGTGCCATAAAGCGCGAACCAAGATCCATGATACGAAAACAAAAATAAGAATCAAAAAGAAAAAGATATCGTGATGTAAGTCTATAATTCCTTGCATCATAGGTGTTGCTGCATCTTGAGATCCTAATTGCCATGGTTCTGCTGCATCACAAGGAGCAATTGTGAGGAATAGACATTCTAGAACAATCATTTTCTTTGGTTCATTCTTTGACTGCTCTGCTCCCCCAAAGAAAAAAGAGAGACTTGCTAATTTAGGAAAGGGATTTACCTTGGTTTTTCCAAGGATCGGGATGAAGTGAAGCTCGAACTAAACTTGACTAAACTAAATGAGAAAAGCCCTTTACAGACCAACTCGTGACACCGATTCCACCTAAGTGCCCGACTTGACATACATTGGATAGATGGTTTTGTAGAAAGCAAGAAATGAGATCTTGGGTCAAATCTCAACGAGAAGTCTGACAAGTATGCGCGATCATTGACATGGTTTCGGTCTTCTGCCATGCCTAGAGTGGACTTGATTCTCGGTTCACTAGGAGTTGATTGTCTTCTCTCTGCTCTTATCTTACGATGAATCGAAACCCGTAACTCAACTCTCTCGTCGTTAGGAGCGTGAGATTGGATCCTTCGGAGGGTCTGTCTCCGTTGGAAGGTCTGGCTTTCTTGTTTGTCGTAGGTCTGTGACATTGACCAAAACCACGAACCACATCTGGTGTTTTTTTTTGAATTTCTGTCACAGGATTCTAGGGGCCGATGCGGAAAGAGAATGCTTTGTTGAACGCTTTCACACTACCTATGCATTTCTTGGTCGAAGTTCTTCGGAACAATTGTCCGCTTGTCGATTCGTTGTTCTCTTACGATGCTTCGTGGAACCTGTGGTGGCAGAGCGTGGTAAACAGACAGTTACTGAGCAACCCGAGCATCTCACCTGGACGCTACGTACGAGTTTCGTGATTCGGGATCTCTTGAGCAAAAGTCTTGGGTCAAATCTCCCAACTATGTTTTTGATTTTCTTATGCTTTTCGCCCTATATGAAACGGATTTTATCGAATTGGGGAGCTGGTTGCTACGAATGAGAATCCGGTTCCTAACTTTGTGCAACCTCAATCTCACGTTCATCTCATGCCGATTCTCGAGATTCTTGGGGAAAACTCCCGACGTTATTTGTGTGTGAACCGAGACATTGATTCCAGCTTCTTGTGACAGAACCTGGTAAGCTGACATGTTACTGGACAACCATCATCGAGCACGTTGACTCTACATATGAATTTTTCTTTTTCGTTTTCTTGTTCGATTGTTGAAACGTGGAACAATTCCTCTGCCATCTAATAGCGTAGCGTATAGTAGTCATAAGCAACTCAAAAAGCTCCTTCTTTCTTCCAGCTTTTCCCAGTTTATCAGATAAAAAAACTAAACCAATGAGAATACGAAAGAACTGGAGAAGCAAGAACGAATGCTTCGAGTAACACCTGTTGTCCCTGCCTCTAACACTCGTTACCTAGGCTCTCTTCGTTCCGCAGCGCAGGCAGATTCCTATTGTACGCCAGTATCTCTTTCCGGTTGGTCATCAGGAAAATTCCTCTGAGGTAGGCTCAGAATCCTTCTCACGAAGAGAAGACAAAGACCCAGCAACAACAGAACCCACAGCTCGATTCATAGAAGAAGGGCCCAATTTCGAAGGGTTACTGACCTTAACAGACGAAAGGGGAGGGGCGGAAGAAGATGAGCTCGCCCTTAATGAATAGTCAAGGAGAAGAAGTAAAGGAAAGTTTCAAAGTGGAATTTCCCTAATAAATGGT